GCGGGCGGAACGAACGGGGCGCGCTTTGGAAGAAGGGATCTGCTATCGAGCTATCTTATTGGGAATAACGAGAGCATCTCTAAATACTCAAAGTTTTATATCCGAAGCGAGTTTTCAAGAAACTGCTCGAGTTTTAGCAAAAGCAGCTCTCCGGGGCCGGATCGATTGGTTGAAAGGACTAAAAGAAAACGTTGTTCTGGGGGGGATGATACCTGCCGGTACCGGATTCAAGGGATTCGTACACCGTTCAAATCAACAAAAGAACATTTCCTTGAAAACAAAAAAAAAGAATCTATTCGAGGGAGAAATGAGAGATATTTTGTTTTACCATAGAGAATTATTTGATTCTTGTCTTTCAAAGAATTTCCACGATAGACCAAAACAACAATGATTTCTGGGATTTAATACAAGAGATTCATCCTTTTTATCTTCTCTGTATTTGTTATGGTTATTTAATTTAGTAATAAAATAAAGAAATTCAAATAATAACAAATAGAAAGAAATTAGTGGTTTGGGTTGTGTATCAATGGCCAATCCGCCTTAGAAAAGAAGGTTCCGTTGGAACAATTACTTATTTCAGGATACCTCGTCTCTTTATTAAATAAAAAAAGGGAAAGTGTGGGGAGAAATGACAAGAAGATATTGGAACATCAATTTGGAAGAGATGATGGAGGCGGGAGTTCATTTGGGTCACGGGATTCGGAAATGGAATCCTAGAATGGCACCTTATATCTCTGCAAAACGGAAGGGCATTCATATTATAAATCTTACTAGAACTGCTCGTTTTTTATCAGAGGTCTGTGATTTAGTTTTTGATGCAGCAAGCGGAGGAAAACAATTTTTAATTGTTGGGACAAAATGGAAAGTAGCTGATTCAGTAGCACGGGCTGCAATAAGGGCTCGATCCCATTATGTTAATAAAAAGTGGCTTGGAGGTATGTTAACGAATTGGTCCACTACAAAAAGGAAACTTCAAAAATTCAGGGACTTGAGAGTGGAACAAAAGACGGGGAGACTCGCCCGTCTTCCGAAGAGAGATGCAGCCATGTTGAAGAGACAATTATCTCACTTGCAAAGATATCTGGGTGGGATTAAATATATGACAGAGTTACCTGATATTGTAATCATCGTTGATCAACAAGAAGAATATAAGGTCCTTCGAGAATGTATTACTTTGGGAATTCCAACGATTTGTTTAATCGATACAAATTGTGATCCGGATCTCGCAGATATTTCGATTCCGGCGAACGATGATTCTATAGCTTCAATCCGATTCATTCTTACCAAATTAGTATTTGCAATTTGTGAGGGCCGCTTATATAAGAAATCCTTGATTCAAGATAAAATCAAAAATTGACTTCGTAAACTCGATAATAGAATCGGTTACTATTCCTGAATCTCAAAAAATATATAAAAACGACTGGGGATTTTATGTGATTAATCGGTATCCTAAATATAAAATTCAAGTAGACAAGTCGAGAAATAGATAATAGATGGTTGAATCAAAATAATTTCTTTTAAAGTGATATTTCAGTCAGAGGACAATATGAATGTTCTATCATACTCAATCAACACGCTAAAGGGGTTATACGATATATCCGGTGTGGAAGTAGGCCAACATTTCTATTGGCAAATAGGGGGGTTCCAAATCCATGGCCAAGTACTTATTACTTCTTGGGTTGTAATTGCTATCTTATTAGGTTCAGCTGCTATAGCTGTTCGGAATCCACAAACCATTCCGACTGGCGGTCAGAATTTCTTTGAATATGTCCTTGAATTCATTCGAGACGTGAGCAAAACTCAAATTGGAGAAGAATATCGCCCCTGGGTTCCCTTTATTGGGACTATGTTTCTATTTATTTTTGTTTCTAATTGGTCAGGGGCTCTTTTACCTTGGAAAATCATACAGTTACCTCACGGGGAGTTAGCCGCACCCACGAATGATATAAATACTACTGTTGCTTTAGCTTTACTAACGTCGGTAGCCTATTTCTATGCGGGTCTTACAAAAAAAGGATTAGGTTATTTTGGTAAATACATTCAACCAACTCCAATTCTTTTACCCATTAACATCTTAGAAGATTTCACAAAACCTCTATCACTTAGTTTTCGACTTTTCGGAAATATATTAGCGGATGAACTAGTCGTTCTTGTTCTTGTTTCTTTAGTACCTTTAGTGGTTCCTATACCTGTCATGTTCCTCGGATTATTTACAAGCGGTATTCAGGCTCTTATTTTTGCAACTTTAGCCGCAGCTTATATAGGCGAATCCATGGAGGGCCATCATTGATTAGTCTTAGAAAGAGTCCTTTTTTTAGCTTAGATCAAGGCAATATATGTGTGGCTCAAGATACTCTATTCTATCAGGATAATCTCTTTCTATTTTCTAAATATACAAATAGAGTCTACGATAATAGAAAAACGATCTTCGAGAAGTTTCAACTAAAGGGGAGTTGGTTAGTAGAGAGGGGTCGCGCCAGGTATGATGTGTAATCCAATGGCTATAAGTTAACTCTTGTAGATTAGATGTTTCGAAGAATGATTCGAAAATCCGATTGAATTTAAGATAGAATGGGCAGTTTACGTTATGGAAGAAAGATATGTATATTTGATATTGGATATTGACAAGTTATATATGAACTAATATTTATATTTCATTAGCCCTACTTGTCTAAATTAAGATAGGTATGATATGCCAGTCGAAGCCCTTCCGTTTCGTTTATGACTGTAAATTGAATGAATAAACAGAGAAAATAAAGAAAAAGATCGAAGAATGATTAGAAAAGGAAATGAAAAAACTCAAGTTGGATTGATTCGGAAAGACTCTACAAATAGGAAATAAAAAAGATGAAGTCTTTCTAATGATCTAATGATTCAATAATATTCTTATTTCTATTTCAATTTGGAGTTTTTAGTTATTTTGACTAGATGAATATTAGCAATAGAATAATTAAGTCATAATTCATTGGTTGATTGTATCATTAACCATTTCTTTTTTTTTTGTGTGAGGAACTTATCATGAATCCACTGATTTCTGCCGCTTCCGTTATTGCTGCTGGATTGGCTGTAGGACTTGCTTCTATTGGGCCTGGAATTGGTCAAGGTACTGCTGCGGGCCAAGCTGTAGAGGGTATTGCGAGACAGCCCGAGGCAGAGGGAAAAATACGAGGTACTTTATTGCTTAGTTTGGCCTTTATGGAAGCTTTAACAATTTATGGATTGGTTGTAGCATTGGCGCTTTTATTTGCGAATCCTTTTGTTTAATCCGAGAAAAGAAAAAGAAATAGGGGAAATACATATTTCTTTTCGCGTATTGGACTTGCAGGTTGCTTTTTCACATTATATCAAAATATCGTTCCCACACAATTACTTATTCGTTGAGAAACTAACCTGCGGGAAGGACTGATTTGAGGATGAGGAATTAGTGTTACTCACTTCCTTTCTTCCTTCCCCCTTTTAGTCCAAAGGAGAGGTGTTGCAACAAAAGAGGTATTTCGCAATTCACATGAAACCTAGTACCTAATTCTATTCCAATAAGTCTTATTCTTATTGTTTATTGGGAATCTCAATTAAAAAAAGACAATTCATTTCGAAATTGAATCGATTTTTGAATCGATTTTCTATTTAGAAGTAGCAAAGAGGTGAAGCAATACAACGATTTTTTTAGTTTATCTATAAGAGGAGCTCATATGAAAAATGTAACCGATTCTTTCGTTTTCTTGGGTCACTGGCCATCCGCCGGGAGTTTCGGGTTTAATACCGATATTTTAGCAACAAATCTAATAAATCTCAGCGTAGTGATTGGTGTATTGATCTTTTTTGGAAAGGGAGTGTGTGCGGGTTGTTTATTTCAAGAATAGGTTGGATTCAACCAGCTGTACCTCTTTTTTTTCTTTATAACTAAGGACGAAAGGTACATGATTTCGCGAATTACTTCTGAATAAATAAAGAAACCATATGTAAGAACCATAGCATTTCGCGATTTGTTGGTAAATATACTTTGATTCTCTATCAACCAATAATGGGGGACCATTAACATGGTTAAAGCTAAACCGTTTGAAGTCTAGGCACAGCATGGTATTCTTTCTACCACTATATTAATACCGAAATGGTTTTAAAAAAAGAATAGTTCGAATTTTATCGATATAGAACACTCATGTCGATAAAATGATTTGAATCCTTTATTGGAAAAATGTTCATCCTTTTTTTATTAATATTGATAGTAAATAAATGTCAAACGCTGAGTCGATGACCTACATATAAAGTAAGACAAATTTTTGGATTTGAAGTGGAGAAAAAAAAAAAACAACTTTGCTGACAATTACTTATTTTTTAGTTTTTGTTTGGTCAGAAGAGTCCTCTGAATATTCTGGTCTTTTTTTTTATTAGTGATACTTTATTTTTGGAATATGAACAGAGAAGAGAGGATAGGTTCATTACATTCAAAAAAGATATGGAAATTCGCCATAAATAATTGAAGTAATTGAACGTGAGAGCCAAATGAATTGAAAGATTCAAGTTTGGTTCGGGAAGGGATCATGAACGTTTTGAAATAAATGGAAAGATAATCTACTTTCATTAAGTGATTTATTAGATAATCGAAAACAGAGGATCTTGAATACTATTCGAAATTCAGAAGAACTACGCGGAAAGGCCATTGAACAGCTGGAAAAAGCCCGGACTCGCTTAAGGAAAGTAGAAAAGGAAGCGGATCAGTTTCGAGTGAATGGATATTCTGAAATAGAACGAGAAAAAATGAATTTGATTAATTCAACTTATAAAACTTTAGAACAATTAGAAAATTACAAAAATGAAAGCATTCATTTTGAACAACAAAGAGCAATTAATCAAGTCCGACAACGGGTCTTCCAACAAGCCTTACAAGGAGCTCTAGTAACTCTGAATAGTTGTTTGAACAACGAGTTACATTTACGTACCATCAATGCTAATATTGGCATGTTTGGTGCCATGAAAGAAATAACTGATTAGTCCTTCTCTTC